GTTAATGTAGCTTAAACTTAAAGCAAGGTACTGAAAATACCTAGACGGGTTTTAACCCCATAAACATATAGGTTTGGTCCTAGCCTTTTTATTAGTTCCTAGTAAAATTATACATGCAAGTATCCACCCCCCAGTGAGAATGCCCTCTAGGTCCAACAGACCAAAAGGAGCAGGCATCAAGAACACTAAACAGTAGCTCACAACGTCTTGCTCAACCACACCCCCACGGGACACAGCAGTAATAAAATTTCAGCAATAAACGAAAGTTTGACTAAGTTATACTAGAACATCAGGGTTGGTAAATTTCGTGCCAGCCACCGCGGTCATACGATTAACCCAAACTAATAAAGCACGGCGTAAAGCGTGTTTAAGATTCCACCAAACTAAAGTTAAACCCTAGCTAAGCTGTAAAAAGCTGCAGCTAATCTTAAAATAAACCACGAAAGTGACTTTAATGCTCTGAAGACACGACAGCTAAGATCCAAACTGGGATTAGATACCCCACTATGCTTAGCCATAAACACAAATAACTATAAACAAATTTATTCGCCAGAGTACTACAAGCAACAGCTTAAAACTCAAAGGACTTGGCGGTGCTTCACATCCCTCTAGAGGAGCCTGTTCTATAACCGATAAACCCCGATAAACCTTACCACCCCTTGCTAATCCAGTCTATATACCGCCATCTTCAGCAAACCCTAAAAAGGTCTTAAAGTAAGCACAAGTATAAACATAAAAACGTTAGGTCAAGGTGTAACCTATGGGATGGAAAGTAATGGGCTACATTTTCTACTTTAGAATACTACGGATATTCCTATGAAAACAAGAATTAAAGGAGGATTTAGCAGTAAACTAAGAATAGAGAGCTTAGTTGAAAAAGGCCATGAAGCACGCACACACCGCCCGTCACCCTCCTCAAATGCAATTTAACAACATATATCCATAAACAAAATTAACATGAACGCATGAGACGAGACAAGTCGTAACAAGGTAAGCATACTGGAAAGTGTGCTTGGAATAGACAAAGTGTAGCTTAAATCCAAAGCACCCGGCTTACACCCGGAAGATTTCATGAACAAGACCACTTTGAACTAACTCTAGCCCAAACTAAATTTAATTAACTTATATCAAAAACTTATTAAACCAAAACATTTATAAACTTAAGAGTATAGGAGATAGAAATTTATTTAGGCGCTATAGATAAAGTACCGTAAGGGAAAGATGAAAGATATACTAAAAGTATAAAAAAGCAAAGATTTCCACTTTTACCTTTTGCATAATGATTTAGCCAGAACAATCTTAACAAAGAGAACTTTAGTTAAAAACCCCGAACCCAGACGAGCTACTTGTGAACAGCTAAACGAGCACACTCATCTATGTAGCAAAATAGTGAGAAGATTCCCAAGTAGCGGTGAAAAGCCTATCGAGCCTGGTGATAGCTGGTTGTCCAGAATAGAATCTTAGTTCAACTTTAAATTTGCCAACAGAACCAAATAATCCCTATGCAAATTTAAATGTTATTCTAAAGAGGGACAGCTCTTTAGAATAAGGAAACAACCTTTATTAGAGAGTAATCTTATACCCGACCATAGTTGGCTTAAAAGCAGCCACCCATTAAGAAAGCGTTCAAGCTCAACCCACCTCACACAACTTAATTTCAAACAACATATACAACTCCTACAACACTACTGGACTAATCTATAAGAATATAGAAGCAATACTGCTAATATAAGTAACAAGAAATAATTCTCCACGCATAAGCTTATATCAGACCGGATAAACCACTGATAATTAACAATTCAATACAAATAACCAATCAATAAATTATTCTATTATATTTATTGTTAACCCAACACAGGCATGCGTCCAAGGGAAAGATTAAAAGAAGTAGAAGGAACTCGGCAAATCTAAAACCCCGCCTGTTTACCAAAAACATCACCTCTAGCATATACAGTATTAGAGGCACTGCCTGCCCAGTGACATGCATTAAACGGCCGCGGTATCCTGACCGTGCAAAGGTAGCATAATCACTTGTTCTCTAAATAAGGACTTGTATGAACGGCCCCACGAGGGTTTAACTGTCTCCTACTTCCAATCAGTGAAATTGACGTCTCCGTGAAGAGGCGGAGATACAATAATAAGACGAGAAGACCCTATGGAGCTTCAATTTAACAGCTCAACCATACTCAAACTAACCTACAGGCCTAATAGACACCGGATATGAGCCGTAAATTTCGGTTGGGGTGACCTCGGAGTATAAATAATCCTCCGAATGATTTAAACCAGAGACTTCACCAGTCTAAACTACATCATTCATTGACCCAAACTTACTTGAACAACGGAACAAGTTACCCTAGGGATAACAGCGCAATCCTATTAAAGAGTCCATATCGACAATAGGGTTTACGACCTCGATGTTGGATCAGGATATCCCAATGGTGCAACCGCTATTAAAGGTTCGTTTGTTCAACGATTAAAATCCTACGTGATCTGAGTTCAGACCGGAGTAATCCAGGTCGGTTTCTATCTATTTTCTATCTCTCCCAGTACGAAAGGACAAGAAAGATGGGGCCACCTCTACTTAAAGCACCCTTAACTTAATAGATGAAATAATCTTAAACTAAAAATTAATTAAACACCCTGCCCAAGAACAGGGCTTGTTAAGATGGCAGAGCCCGGTGAATTGTATAAAACTTAAAACTTTATTATCAGAGGTTCAAATCCTCTTCTTAACAGCATGTTTATAATTAATTTACTCACTCTAATTATTCCAGTCATCTTGGCCATAGCTTTCCTAACACTAGCAGAACGAAAAGTATTAGGATATATACAACTTCGAAAAGGGCCTAACATTATTGGGCCATACGGTCTACTCCAGCCCTTCGCAGACGCCATAAAACTCTTTATTAAAGAACCCCTTCAACCACTAACATCAGCATCCCTATTATATATTATCGCCCCCACACTAGCCCTAGCCCTTGCGCTAATTATATGAATCCCCATACCTATACCATATCCTCTCCTCAATATAAACTTAAGCGTCCTCTTCATCCTAGCTACTTCTAGCCTAGCAGTATACTCAATTCTCTGATCAGGCTGAGCATCCAATTCTAAATACGCATTAATTGGTGCACTCCGAGCAGTAGCCCAAACAGTGTCATATGAAGTAACTCTCGCAATTATTCTCCTAGCAGTCCTCCTAATAAATGGATCTTTCACACTAATATCCTTAATTTTAACCCAAGAATATATATGACTTATTATGCCAACATGACCCCTAGCAATAATGTGATTCATTTCAACCCTAGCAGAAACCAACCGAGCCCCCTTCGACTTAACAGAAGGTGAATCAGAATTAGTCTCAGGCTTTAATGTAGAATATGCTGCAGGACCCTTCGCTCTATTCTTTATAGCTGAATATATAAATATTATTATAATAAATGCTCTAACTACTACCATCTTTTTAGGCGCATTACACAATACCATTATACCTCAAATATACACAATCAATTTCATAGTAAAAACACTTATTCTTACTTCACTATTCTTATGAGTTCGCGCTTCATACCCACGATTCCGATATGATCAACTAATACACCTACTATGAAAAAATTTTCTTCCCCTTACACTAGCCCTATGTATATGGTATATCTCAATACCTATCCTAATATGCAGTATCCCACCACACCAATAAAACAAGAAATATGTCTGACAAAAGAGTTACTTTGATAGAGTAAATAATAGAGGTTTAAATCCTCTTATTTCTAGAACTACAGGAATCGAACCTGCACCTAAGAACTCAAAATTCTTCGTGCTACCTAATTACACAACATTCTATAGTAAGGTCAGCTAAATAAGCTATCGGGCCCATACCCCGAAAATGTTGGTTTATATCCCTCCCGTACTAATCAAACCCATTATCTTTTCCTCCATCTTTCTTACCCTATTCTCAGGCACTTTAATTACAATATTAAGCTCACATTGACTATTAGTTTGAATTGGACTGGAAATAAGCATACTAGCTATTACTCCCCTTCTAATCAAAAAAGCCAACCCCCGCTCAACCGAAGCAGCTACCAAATATTTCCTAATTCAAGCTACTGCCTCTATAATCCTAATTATATCTGTAATCATCAACATAAGCTACTCAGGGCAATGAACTATTTTAAATAAATACAATAACTTATCATCAATAATAGTCCTAGTTGCCCTTATAATAAAATTAGGCCTTGCACCCTTCCACTTCTGAGTCCCAGAAGTTACACAAGGAGTATCACTAGTATCAGGTTTACTACTCCTCACATGACAAAAACTAGCCCCCATTTCGATCCTACATCAAATCAATATAATCCTAGACCTAACTCCATTACTATTAATTGCCCTAACCTCCATTACATTAGGTGGCTGAGGAGGATTAAACCAAACACAAATACGCAAAATCATAGCATACTCCTCCATTGCACACATAGGCTGAATAGTCGCAATTCTAAAATATAATTCCTCCATCATAATTCTTAACCTCCTCATCTACATTATCCTTACTGTCTCACTCTTCTCCATATTATATATCCTCTCAAGCACCACTATTCTAACTACATCTCACTCATGAAATAAAACCCCACTAGTACCTTCCCTAATACTCCTAACCCTCCTATCCTTAGGAGGGCTACCTCCCCTTACAGGATTCCTCCCCAAATGAGCAGTTATTCAAGAATTAATCAAAAACAACAGCATCCTCATCCCAACACTAATGGCTATTACAGCCCTACTCAACCTATATTTCTACATACGACTGATTTACTCAACAACCCTAACAATATTTCCAACCAACAACAACACAAAGATAAAATGACAATTTGAAAAAATGAAACCTATACTTATAGTACCCATCTTAACAACTCTATCCACCTTACTCCTACCCCTATCACCAGTAATACTACCCATGGGTTAGGAGTTTAGGTTAACCAGACCAAGAGCCTTCAAAGCTCTAAGTAAGCTATAAATGCTTAACTCCTGCCACTACTACTCTAAAGACTGCAGAATCTCATTCTACATCAACTAAATGCAAATTAGTTACTTTTATTAAGCTAAGTCCTCCCTACTAGATTGGTGGGCCCCGACCCCACGAAAATTTAGTTAACAGCTAAATACCCTAATCAACTGGCTTCAATCTACTTCTCCCGCCGTCGGCGGAAAAAAGGCGGGAGAAGTCCCGGCAGAATTGAAGCTGCTACTTTGAATTTGCAATTCAATATGATAAATCACCTCGGAACCATGGTAAAAAGGGGATCACCCCCTGTCTTTAGGTTTACAGCCTAATGCTTACTCAGCCATTTTACCCTTACTTATGTTCATCAATCGTTGATTATTCTCAACCAACCATAAAGATATTGGAACCTTATATCTATTATTTGGCGCCTGAGCTGGGATAGTAGGTACAGCCCTCAGCCTACTAATCCGGGCGGAACTTGGCCAACCAGGAGCCTTACTAGGGGATGACCAAATCTATAATGTAATCGTTACTGCCCATGCATTTGTAATAATTTTCTTTATAGTAATGCCTATTATAATCGGGGGTTTTGGCAACTGGTTAATTCCCCTTATAATTGGAGCCCCTGATATAGCATTCCCACGTATAAATAATATAAGCTTTTGATTATTACCCCCATCTTTCCTTCTACTACTAGCTTCCTCAATAATTGAAGCAGGAGCAGGAACCGGATGAACCGTCTACCCACCACTAGCAGGAAATCTAGCCCACGCAGGAGCCTCTGTAGATCTTACTATCTTCTCTCTTCACCTAGCAGGAGTATCTTCAATTCTAGGTGCTATCAACTTTATTACAACTATTATTAATATAAAACCCCCTGCTATATCCCAGTATCAAACACCTCTATTCGTATGATCTGTATTAATTACAGCTGTTTTACTTCTACTCTCTCTTCCAGTCCTGGCAGCAGGGATCACAATACTTTTAACCGACCGAAATCTAAACACAACCTTCTTTGACCCTGCTGGAGGAGGAGATCCTATCCTATACCAACATTTATTCTGATTCTTTGGACACCCTGAAGTATACATTCTTATTCTCCCCGGATTTGGCATAATTTCACATATTGTAACCTACTACTCTGGGAAAAAAGAACCGTTCGGGTATATAGGAATAGTCTGAGCCATAATATCTATTGGTTTTCTAGGTTTCATTGTTTGAGCTCACCATATATTCACGGTAGGAATAGACGTAGATACCCGAGCATACTTTACATCCGCCACCATAATTATTGCCATTCCAACAGGTGTAAAAGTATTCAGCTGACTAGCAACATTACATGGAGGTAACATCAAATGGTCCCCTGCTATATTATGAGCCCTAGGGTTTATTTTCCTTTTTACTGTTGGTGGTTTAACAGGTATCGTCTTAGCTAATTCTTCCCTTGATATTGTTCTCCACGATACTTACTATGTAGTAGCCCACTTTCACTACGTCCTATCAATAGGAGCAGTTTTTGCAATCATAGGTGGTTTCGTCCACTGATTCCCTCTATTCTCAGGATTTACCCTCCACCCAACCTGAGCCAAAACCCACTTCGCAATTATATTTATCGGAGTAAATCTAACTTTTTTCCCACAACATTTCCTTGGCTTATCAGGTATACCCCGACGATATTCCGATTACCCTGATGCATACACTATATGAAATACCATCTCTTCTATAGGCTCATTTATTTCTCTCACTGCAGTTATACTAATAATTTTTATAGTATGAGAAGCTTTCGCCTCTAAGCGAGAAGTCCTAGCAGTTGAATTACCAAATACAAACCTCGAATGGCTTCACGGATGTCCCCCACCATACCACACTTTCGAAGAGCCTACCTACGTAAAAGCATACTAGACAAGAAAGGAAGGAATCGAACCCCCTAAAATTAGTTTCAAGCCAACTCCATAACCATTATGACTTTCTTTATAAATAAAATACTAGTAAAACCATTACATAACTTTGTCAAAGTTAATTTACAGGTTAAACCCCTGTGTATTTTTATGTCACACCCTTTTCAGCTAGGCTTTCAAGACGCCACCTCCCCTATTATAGAAGAATTACTTCACTTTCATGACCATACCCTAATAATCGTTTTCCTAATTAGTTCACTAGTACTTTATATTATTACCCTTATATTAACGACCAAATTAACCCACACAAGTACAATAGATGCACAAGAAGTAGAGACAGTATGAACTATTTTACCAGCCATTATTCTTATTCTAATTGCCCTTCCTTCCCTACGTATTCTCTACATAATAGATGAGATCAACAGCCCCTCCCTAACTATTAAAACTATAGGCCACCAATGATATTGAAGCTACGAGTATACTGACTACGAAGACCTAAATTTCGACTCCTACATAGTTCCCACGGCAGATCTTAAACCAGGAGAACTCCGACTACTAGAAGTTGATAACCGCGTAGTTTTACCCATAGAAATCCCAATCCGAATACTAATTTCATCAGAAGACGTTCTCCATTCATGAGCCGTCCCTTCTCTAGGCCTAAAAACTGACGCTATCCCTGGACGCCTAAATCAAGCAACACTAATATCAACTCGCCCAGGCCTCTATTATGGCCAATGCTCAGAAATCTGCGGAGCTAATCATAGCTTCATACCTATCGTCCTAGAATTAGTCCCACTAAAACATTTCGAAGATTGACTAACATCCATAATTTAATAGCACTGTGAAGCTTACCTAGCATTAACCTTTTAAGTTGAAGACTGAAAGCATTAACCTTTCCACAGTGAAATGCCTCAACTAGACACATCAACATGATTTACCACTATCCTCTCTACAACCCTAACACTGTTTATTCTGTTCCAATTGAAAATTTCAAAAACAATATACCCTCTAAACCCAAATTTAAAAACTATAAAAATACAGACACATAAAACCCCTTGAGAACTAAAATGAACGAAAATTTATTCGCCTCTTTCATTACCCCTACAATAATAGGCCTACCAGTAGTAATATTAATTATTATATTTCCAACCATACTATACCCAACTTCAGACCGCCTAATTAACAATCGACTTATCTCCCTACAACAATGATTGATTCAACTAGTAACTAAACAAATAATGATAATACATAATAATAAAGGCCAAACTTGATCACTAATACTAATTTCCCTTATTCTTTTTATTGGATCTACAAACCTACTAGGCCTACTACCCCATTCTTTCACACCCTCCACTCAACTATCAATAAACCTAGGAATAGCCATCCCCCTATGAGCCGGAGCAGTAATTACTGGTTTCCGTCACAAAACTAAGGCGTCCCTAGCCCATTTCCTCCCACAAGGAACTCCAATTCCCCTAATTCCCATGCTAATTATCATTGAGACTATTAGCCTCTTTATTCAACCAATAGCTTTAGCCGTCCGACTAACCGCTAACATCACAGCAGGTCATTTACTTATACATTTAATCGGAGGAGCAACCCTGGTTCTATCATCAATTAGCTCCATTGCAGCATCAACTACATTTATTATTCTCATCCTACTTACCATCCTCGAAATAGCAGTAGCCCTTATCCAGGCCTATGTTTTTACACTTCTAGTAAGTCTTTACCTACATGACAATACATAATGACCCACCAAACACATGCTTACCATATAGTTAACCCCAGTCCCTGACCTCTAACCGGAGCCCTATCCGCCCTTCTCATAACATCAGGTCTCATTATATGATTCCATTTCAATTCATCTTTACTCCTAACCCTAGGACTCATTACTAACACACTAACTATATATCAATGATGACGTGACATTATCCGAGAAGGTACATTCCAAGGACATCACACATCTATTGTTCAAAAAGGCCTCCGATATGGAATAATCCTTTTTATCATTTCAGAAGTTTTCTTCTTCGCAGGGTTTTTCTGAGCTTTCTACCATTCTAGCCTAGCTCCCACCCCCGAACTAGGAGGCTGCTGACCCCCAACAGGTATTAATCCCCTAAACCCCTTAGAAGTCCCACTACTCAATACATCCGTACTATTAGCCTCAGGCGTCTCAATTACTTGAGCCCATCACAGCCTAATAGAAGGCAACCGTAAGCAAATACTCCAAGCTCTACTCATTACTATTATTTTAGGCACTTACTTCACTTTACTCCAAGCCTCAGAATATTTCGAGACATCCTTCACCATTTCTGATGGAGTATATGGATCTACATTCTTTATAGCCACAGGCTTTCACGGACTTCACGTTATTATTGGCTCAACTTTTTTAACCGTATGCCTTCTTCGGCAACTAAAATTTCATTTCACATCCAATCACCATTTCGGATTTGAGGCAGCCGCCTGATACTGACATTTTGTTGACGTAGTCTGACTATTCCTATATGTCTCCATTTATTGATGAGGATCTTGTCCCTTTAGTATCAGTTAGTACGGTTGACTTCCAATCAATTAGCTCTGGTGTAACCCAGAAAGGAACAAAATAAACTTAATTATTTCCCTAATTACAAACACAACACTCGCACTACTACTAGTCACCATTGCGTTCTGATTGCCACAACTAAACATGTATACAGAAAAATCCAGCCCTTATGAATGCGGTTTTGACCCAACAGAATCAGCCCGCCTACCTTTTTCCATAAAATTTTTTCTAATCGCCATCACCTTCCTCCTTTTTGATCTAGAAATTGCACTATTATTACCTATCCCCTGGGCTACCCAAACAATAAACCTAGGCCTTGTCCTGATAGTAGCAATAGCCCTAATTACTATCCTAGCCTTAGGTCTTACATACGAATGACTTCAAAAAGGACTTGAATGAAATGAATATGGTAACTAGTTTAACTAAAACAAATGATTTCGACTCATTAAATTATGTGCAAGACATAGTTACCAAGATGCCCTCCATCTATATAAATCTAATCATTGCTTTCTTATCATCTCTCCTAGGCATACTAATATACCGATCACACCTAATGTCCTCCCTACTATGCCTAGAAGGCATAATATTATCAATATTTATTATAACCTCACTCACAATCCTAAATCTCCACTTCACCTTAGCCAATATAATTCCAATTATCCTTCTAGTATTCGCAGCCTGTGAAGCAGCCATTGGCCTAGCCTTACTAGTAATGGTATCAAACACATATGGCCTAGACTACGTACAAAATCTAAATCTTTTACAATGCTAAAAATTATTTTACCAACACTAATAATTTTTCCACTAACATGATATTCTAAAAAACATAATATCTGAATCAATACTACTACTCACAGCCTAATAATTAGCGCCATCACTCTATCCCTCCTAAACTGTCCCTATGCCAATACCATAAACTTTTCACTTACTTTCTTTACCGACTCACTATCAACACCACTAATTATCTTAACTACCTGATTATTTCCCCTTATATTATTAGCAAGCCAAAATCACCTATCAAAAGAATCACTTACACGAAAAAAACTATACATCTCTATACTAACCCTACTCCAAATATTCCTAATTATAACTTTTACTGCTACAGAACTAATCCTCTTTTACATTTTATTTGAAGCAACCCTAATTCCTACTCTAATTATTATCACTCGATGAGGAAACCAAACAGAACGACTAAACGCTGGACTTTACTTTCTATTTTACACCTTAATCGGCTCACTCCCCCTACTCATTGCCCTTATTTATCTTCAAAAATTTTTAGGCTCATTAAATCTAATAATTAACCCACTAATCATCCAACATGCCACTAAATCCTGATCAAATGACACTCTATGACTAGCTTGCATTATAGCTTTTATAGTAAAAATGCCTTTATATGGACTACACCTATGATTACCTAAAGCCCATGTCGAAGCTCCTATCGCAGGCTCCATAGTCCTTGCAGCAATTCTACTAAAATTAGGTGGATACGGTATAATACGAATAACAATTATCCTAGAACCTATAACAAAGTATATAGCCTACCCATTCCTAATGCTCTCTTTATGAGGCATAATTATAACTAGTTCTATTTGCCTACGCCAAACAGACCTTAAATCACTCATTGCTTACTCCTCAGTAAGCCACATAGCCCTTGTTATCGTAGCAATTATAATTCAAACCCCCTGAAGCTTTATTGGGGCAACCACTCTTATAATCGCACATGGCCTCACTTCCTCTTTACTATTCTGTTTAGCAAACACAAATTATGAACGCGTCCATAGCCGAACAATAACCCTGGCTCGGGGTCTTCAAACCCTACTCCCTCTAGCAGCCACATGATGACTCCTAGCTAGTTTAGCCAACCTAGCCCTCCCTCCTACCATTAATCTAATTGGCGAACTAACTGTAATAATAGCATCCTTTTCATGATCCCATCTCACAATTATTCTAATAGGAGTGAATATAATTATCACCGCCCTATACTCCCTATACATGCTAACCACAACACAACGAGGAAAGTATACATATCACATTAATTACATTAACCCCTCCTTCACTCGAGAGAATACACTAATAATTATACATATCCTACCCATTATCTTACTATCTATTAGCCCCAAACTAATTATAGGCTACATATACTGTAAATATAGTTTAAACAAAACATTAGATTGTGAATCTAATAATAGAGACTAGAAACTTCTTATTTACCAAGAAAGTATGCAAGAACTGCTAACTCATGCCACCATACATAACAGTATGGCTTTCTTACTTTTAAAGGATAGAAGTAATCCATTGGTCTTAGGAACCAAAAAATTGGTGCAACTCCAAATAAAAGTAATTAACTTATTCCCATCCCTTATTCTACTCTCACTTATACTCCTAATTATCCCTTTTATATTATCAGCAACTAAAAAATATGACCACAACACCTACCCCAACTACGTAAAAAACTCTATCGCCTGCGCATTTATAGCAAGCCTCATTCCAACCCTTATATTCTTACACACAGGCAAAGAAATGATCATCTCCAACTGACACTGAATAACCATTCAAACGATAAAATTCTCCATAAGCTTCAAAATAGACTACTTTTCCATAATCTTTGTACCCGTAGCTCTCTTTGTCACATGATCCATTATAGAATTCTCAATATGATATATACATTCAGACCCCCTTATCCACCGTTTTCTCAAATACCTCCTCCTATTCCTTATCACTATACTAATCCTAGTCACCGCCAATAACCTCTTCCAACTTTTCATTGGCTGAGAAGGTGTCGGCATCATATCATTCCTCCTCATCGGTTGATGGTACGGACGAACAGATGCAAATACAGCAGCCCTCCAAGCAATTTTATACAATCGCATTGGAGACATTGGATTTGTCGTAGCTATAGCATGATTCCTAACCTATTCTAACTCATGAGACTTTCAACAGATATTCAGCCTCTACTCAAACTCCGACACCCTTCCTCTACTAGGACTCCTTCTAGCCGCTACAGGAAAATCTGCACAATTTGGCCTCCACCCATGATTACCATCTGCTATAGAAGGCCCAACCCCTGTATCCGCCCTACTCCACTCAAGCACTATAGTTGTAGCAGGAATTTTCTTACTCATTCGATTTTATCCACTCCTAGAAATAAATAAAATAATTCAAACTATCACCCTATGCCTAGGAGCTATCACCACTCTATTCACAGCAATCTGTGCTCTCACACAAAATGATATTAAAAAGATCATCGCATTCTCCACCTCAAGCCAACTAGGCCTTATAATAGTCACCATTGGCATTAATCAACCATACCTAGCATTCCTCCACATTTGCACCCACGCCTTCTTTAAAGCAATACTATTCATATGCTCAGGCTCCATCATCCACAACTTAAATGACGAACAAGATATTCGAAAGATAGGGGGACTGCTTAAACCTATACCCTTCACTGCTTCCTCACTACTAATCGGAAGTCTAGCCCTTACAGGTATACCCTTCCTCACAGGTTTTTATTCCAAAGACCTTATCATCGAAGCCGCCAACATGTCTTATACCAACGCCTGAGCCCTCTCTGTTACACTAATCGCCACATCCCTCACAGCTGTTTATAGCACCCGCATCATCTTCTTCGCACTCCTAGGCCAACCCCGCTTCCTACCCCCAACAAATATTAATGAAAATAACCCCCTTCTAATAAACCCCATCAAACGTCTAGCCCTAGGTAGCATCTTCGCAGGCTTCATCATCTCAAATAATATCACCCCTACAACAATTCCACAAATAACAATACCTTGATACCTAAAATTCTCAGCTCTTATCGTTACTATTCTAGGTTTTACACTAGCAATAGAACTCAATACCCTCTCATCATATCTTAAACTAAAATACCCCACCCAGCCCATTCTATTTTCCAACCAATTAGGGTTTTTCCCTACTACAGCCCACCGCCTATACCCCCTCCTAAATCTAAACATCAGCCAAAAAATAGCATCCTCTCTACTAGACCTTGTCTGAATCGAAAAATCAATACCAAAATCTACAGCCGAAACCCACATAGCCGCATCCACAACTACCTCCAATCAAACAGGCCTAATTAAACTATATTTTATATCCTTTCTCATTACCCTTGTACTCGGCATATATCTCGTCCTCTAAAACCACGAGTAACTTCAAGAACAATAAAAATAGTAACAAACAAAGACCACCCAGCTACCACTATCAAAAAACTACCACTCCCATATAAAGCTGCTACCCCCACACAATCCTCACGAAACAGATTAAAAACTTCCCCCTCAAAAACAGTTCAATTCTCCATATATTTAAAACCAAATCCTTCCTGACCTATCATCCCCACAATCATAAAGATTTCTAACAATAACCCTAACAGCAAGGCGCCCCAAATAGAAAAGCTTGATCCCCAAGCCTCCGGATACTCTTCAGTCGCCATAGCTGTAGTATAGCCAAATACAACTAGTATACCCCCTAAATAAATTAAAAATACCATTAATCCAATAAAAGCTCCCCCAAGACTCAACACAAGACCACATCCTACCCCGCCGCTAATAATCAAACCAAATCCACCATAAATAGGAGAAGGCTTAGAAGAAAATCCTACAAAACCTATCACAAAAATAACACTCAATAAAAATACAATATAGGTCATTAATTCCTACATGGACTTAAACCATGACTAATGACCTGAAAAATCACCGTTGTTATTCAACTACAAGAACTTAATGACAAATACACGAAAAACCCATCCCATTATAAAAATTATTAATCACGCATTTATTGATTTACCTGCACCGTCCAATATCTCTGCATGATGAAACTTTGGCTCTCTCCTAGGCATTTGCCTAGGAGTACAAATTATTACAGGACTATTCCTAGCTATACACTACACATCAGATACAATAACCGCATTTTCTTCCGTAACACACATCTGTCGAGATGTAAACTACGGCTGAATTATCCGATACATACATGCAAATGGAGCCTCCATATTCTTTATCTGCTTATTCATACACGTAGGACGAGGCCTATACTATGGATCCTACACTTTCCTAGAAACATGAAATATTGGTATCCTACTATTATTTGCTGTTATAGCAACAGCATTTATAGGCTATGTTCTACCATGAGGACAGATATCATTTTGAGGTGCTACCGTCATTACAAATCTTCTATCAGCTATTCCTTATATCGGAACTAACCTTGTAGAATGAATCTGAGGGGGTTTCTCAGTAGATAAAGCTACCCTAACACGATTTTTCGCCTTCCACTTTATTCTACCCTTCGTAGTAACAGCCCTCGTAATAGTACATTTATTGTTCCTCCACGAAACTGGATCAAACAATCCATCAGGAATCACCTCTGACTCTGATAAAATTCCATTCCACCCTTACTTTACAATCAAAGACATTCTAGGCCTAGCAATTCTCATTTTAGCACTCATACTTCTGACACTATTTACACCGGACCTGCTAGGAGACCCAGACAATTATACCCCCGCAAATCCCCTTAGCACACCACCCCATATTAAACCAGAGTGGTATTTTCTATTTGCCTACGCAATCTTACGCTCCATCCCTAACAAACTAGGAGGCGTCCTAGCTCTCGTATTATCCATCCTAATTCTAGCTATTATTCCACTACTTCATATATCGAAACAACGAAGCATAATATTCCGGCCCCTAAGCCAATGCTTATTCTGAATTCTAGTAGCTGACTTACTAACACTCACATGAATCGGAGGACAACCTGTTGAGCACCCATTCATCATCATTGGCCAAACAGCCTCCATCTTATACTTCACAATTATCTTAATCCTAATACCATTAACAAATCTAATAGAAAACAAAATGCTCAAATGATAAGTCCTTGTAGTATAAACATTACATTGGTCTTGTAAACCAACAATGAAGGATCCAACCTCCCTAGGACCGCCTCAAGGAAGAGGTTCACACCCCACCACCAGCCCCCAAAGCTGAAATTCTTCTTAAACTATTCCCTGTTCTAAAAGGCTAACCACCTTCAACTAACACATTAGTATTAGTAAACATACCATAAACTTTTATGTATATCGTGCATATTATGCCCCTCCCCATGAATATGTATTAGTACTATATACGTGTAATATTACATAAGACATATATGTTTAATCGTGCATTAAGTCCCCTTCCCCATGCATATAAGCAAGCACAGTTAATTAATTATCTAAGACTAGACAAGTTTAACTCTACTAACCAGAATTTCAGTACATGGATATTCAACACGTACAGCCCAGTCAATGCTCTCTAACAGGATTCAACTGTGTTATTAGACATACACCATTTCGATTAAATTAATCCTCTTCCATATGACTATCCCTCTCCACTGATTCTCGGGCAACTACCATCCTCCGTGAAATCAGCAAACCCATCCAATTCGGATCCCTCTTCTCGCTCCGGGCCCATAAAACTTGGGGGTAGCTAGCCTGAAACTATACCTGGCATCTGGTTCTTACCTCAGGGTCACGAAACCAAGATCGCCCATTCGTTCCTCTTAAATAAGACATCTCGATGGTAGCGGGCCATTCACCCTCTTTTCCAGTCACGGGAGAATTAAATGCATTTGGTATTTTTTAATTTTTAGGGGGGGGGGAGTCCTAGCTCAGCAAGGCCAGGAAGGGTCCGGCCTGGTTGTAGACAATTCAATTGTAGACATACCCAAATTGAAAGTCTTAACCCCGCATAAGACAACCACAAGTTGCTATTTAATTCATGCTCGAAGGACATAGCAATAATTACGCACAACCCACACGTACGCGTATACACACGCATACGCACAACCCACACGTACGCGTATACACACGCATACGCACAACCCACACGTACGCGTATACACACGCATACGCACAACCCACACGTACGCGTATACACACGCATACGCACAACCCGCACGTACGCGTATACACACGCATACGCACAACCCGCACGTACGCGTATACACACGCATACGCACAACCCACACGTACGCGTATACACACGCATACGCACAACCCACACGTACGCGTATACACACGCATACGCACAACCCACACGTACGCGTATACACACGCATACGCACAACCCACACGTACGCGTATACCCCTTACGCCCGATGTATAAAATAATGTATAGGATTTTATCCGCAAACCCCCCCTACCCCCCCGTTGCTATAATATTACCAACGCAATAATACGCTCCTGCCAAACCCCAAAAACAAGAGACTACGCTAGACTTATAGCTAAATTCATTTATAAACTAAATCATTCATCGTTTCATTCTGTTATTATTATTAGATTACAGAGCTATGTCCCTATTGAAAAACAAAATCAATAATCGACGAGATATTCAAATAACATTACTTTAAATTCAACTATACTTCCACCTAAAATTAATTGACACTCAAACACCAAACTAGATAATTAACCAAACTTAACATAAAAAGGCCTACTACCCCATTATATTTATATTCCAATACTGACATAACACTCCAAATATTAAACAAACTATCAA